AATTGTGAGGGCCGATGTTCCTTTTAGAAGGGCAGAATCCAAGTATAGTGTTGAACAAGTAGGGGTAACTGTTGAATTCTGTGGTGGAGAACTCAATGGAGTCATTTATAGTGATCCTGCTACTGTGAAAAAATATGCTAGACGTGCCCAATTAGGTGAGATTTTTGAATTAGACCGGGCTACTTTGAAATCCGATGGTGTTTTTCGTAGTAGTCCAAGGGGTTGGTTCACTTTTGGGCATGCTACGTTTGCTTTGCTTTTCTTTTTCGGACACATTTGGCACGGCGCCAGAACCTTGTTCAGAGATGTTTTTGCCGGTATTGATCCAGATTTGGATGCTCAAGTGGAATTTGGAGCATTCCAAAAACTTGGAGATCCAACTACAAGGAGACAAGTAGTCTGATACAAAATTCCTTTGCCATCTTTTGCCTCTATTTTTTCTTTTATTCTAGTATTTAGATATTTCATTATATTTCATATTTATTATATTTCATATATTTATCTTTTTTTCTATATTTTTATGTATAAATAGAATAATATAGAAAAATTCGAAATAGAATATAATCGAATAGTAATGAAGATATGAATGACTATATCTATATATACATACTATGAGTTAGTAATAGTAAATTGTCAATCTCAAATTCGAATTTCTTTAGTAAATAATCCAAAATGAATAAAATGGAAGCTAGAATTGTAAACCACGATCGAATCTATGGAAGCATTGGTTTATATATTCCTCTTAGTTTCGACTTTAGGGATAATTTTTTTCGCTATCTTTTTTCGAGAACCACCTAAAGTTCCAACTAAAAAAATGAAATGATTTTTCATTATTTCCATTGAAGTAATGAGCCCCCATATTAATATTGGAGCTCATTACTTCAACTAGTCCCCATGTTCTTCGAAGGGATCTCTTAATTTTTGAGAGGGTTGCCCAAAAGCGGTATATAAGGCATACCCAGTAAAGCTTACAAGTAAACCGGATATGGAGATGGCGACTAGGGTTGCTGTTTCCATTTTTCGATAATTTCAAGATCACAAAGGATCACGATAATGTTGTTTATTTACAACTACAACGGAATGGTATACAAAGTCAACAGATTTAAACCCATGATGAAAGAGGATTTATGGCTACAAAAACCGTTGAGAGTAGTTCTAGATCTGGGCCAAGATCAACTGGCGTAGGGAGTTTATTGAAACCATTGAATTCGGAATATGGAAAAGTAGCTCCAGGGTGGGGGACTACACCACTTATGGGAGTTGCAATGGCTCTATTTGCAATATTTCTATCTATTATTTTAGAAATTTATAATTCATCTGTTTTACTGGATGGAATTTCAATTAATTAGTTCATAAAAACTAGTAAGTCCTAGCAAAACGATTAAAAAAGATTATTTTACTTATACTTACTTAATGCTTAAGATTACTGAATACTTCAACTTAAGATTACCTAAGACTTGGATTTATAGACCATTCTGGTAGTTCGATCGTGAAATTTATTTGTTTCGATATTTCATTTCCGGAATATGAGCGTGTGACTTGTTATAATTGATCCTATTGATAATACAGAGAATGGACCTGTCATCTCTATCAAGATGATTCTACCTCGTCAGATATTTATTCTAGTCTCTGGAGCACGGACTATATAGAATAGATCAAGAAAAGAAATAGTTGAACTATGATTCATACCTATTATTCAGACCTCGCAACCGGATTAAAAAAAAAATGGAAATAGGGAAATAGGTCTTTTCTAAATCAAACAATTTTTTCCTTCATACTTCCGAAAGAAACCTCTTTCTCTAGATTTTGTTGAGTTATTACATTCATTGAAGAAGTGATGATCAAATGGTTTTTACTCAGAAATCCTTTGAGTTTAGCTTTGGTTTTCTTAAATCATCGTGGTTCTAGTATGAATCTGAGGTTTCAATTGATTCATAGGGTCTCAACAAGAGAATTCCTATCAAAAAAAAAAAGATAGGGAAGAGAAGATTCAAGAGGCCTGTCATGATTAACATAAAGAAAGATAGATGAGCCAACTTGATATTGTATTTCTTGGCATTATCATCACAAAGAAGAGATTCCGGATTTTTCTTACTTCGTATCTTTGGGTCAAATCGAGTCAAGTGGCTAAGCCACAAGAAGTTTGAAACTCTCTATTCCATATCCGTTGAAACCAGTATTTGTGTGTTTCGGCTTGAGCCGTACGAGATGAAATTTTCATATACGGCTCTAAGAGGGGGAGTCTTTCTTGGTTTACCTATCTCAATAAAGTATATGATTGGTTCGAGGAACGTCTCGAGATTCAAGCGATTGCAGATGATATAACTAGTAAATATGTTCCTCCTCATGTCAATATATTTTATTGTTTAGGGGGGATTACGCTGACTTGTTTTTTAGTACAAGTAGCTACGGGTTTTGCTATGACCTTTTACTATCGTCCAACTGTTACAGAGGCTTTTTCCTCTGTTCAATACATAATGACTGAGGCCAACTTTGGTTGGTTAATTCGATCAGTTCATCGATGGTCAGCAAGTATGATGGTTCTAATGATGATCTTGCACGTATTTCGTGTGTATCTTACGGGGGGTTTTAAAAAACCCCGCGAATTAACTTGGGTTACAGGGGTAGTTCTGGCTGTATTGACCGCATCTTTTGGCGTAACTGGTTATTCCTTACCTCGGGACCAAATTGGCTATTGGGCAGTAAAAATTGTAACAGGCGTACCTGAAGCTATTCCTATAATAGGATCACCTTTGGTAGAATTCTTACGTGGAAGTGCTAGTGTGGGCCAGTCCACTTTGACTCGTTTTTATAGTTTACATACTTTTGTATTGCCTCTTCTTACTGCCGTATTTATGTTAATGCACTTTCCAATGATACGTAAGCAAGGTATTTCGGGTCCTTTATAGAGAAGGCAGATCATAGATATTTGTAATTTATTATATAGGGGAGGAACAAGAGTCTTTTATTGCTACAAATATGTATTATTGAAAAATAAGGCATGTTATTTGGATACTTGTATTCAATTCTGAAGTATTTTTTATTTGATACGAATCGAATAGTTGAACTATATTTTCCTAAAAGGGGATGGATTATGGGAGTGTGTGACTTGAACTATTGATTGGTCCATGCAGATCTATGATTTTATCCGCCAAGTTGGAATTCACAACCCAACGTGTCTCCACATCCAACCATCATGTCAGTCCCTTTATGTAGCATAGGATAGGCCGGTTTTAACTTGAGGAGAATATTTTCTATGATCATACCCGAATCATGTCATACATGAAAAGGCTCCGTAAGATCCCTAGAATAAGTGATGTGGAATGATCCAATGTTCTATTTATTTACTTTGTTTGATTTTTTTTTTTTAGTAATTTTTTAGTTATTTTAGTAATTTTTTTATACTTTTTTGTTTGCATTTTTTTTTTTTAGTAATTTTTTAGTAATCTTAGTAATTTTTTTATAGTATGTAGATGCATTCATTTCCTTTGCATCGACCCTGATCTATTATACTATCGGAGTTAAATAAGGGATCTAAGGAAGAACAGGGGCTAGACTTTATTAGTAACAAGTAAAAACTTTGTATTTTGTTTATGTAATACAATCGAGATGTTGTGAGGATAAATACCAACCAAAAGATATGAGACAATCCAAAAAGCACTTGATCATGATCAAATTTGTAAGCCGACTTGGATATTGAGCATTTCCCTGTTGCCAGAACTGAATTATTTGCAATGAATAATGAATCGTTGAAACTCGGGGAAATGGAATTTGATAAAGAGTTTATTACATAGAGTCATTCTACATTATATATGTAGATATGTAGAAAATATAGGTCTTCTATGGACCTCTTTATGTTCTATGGATCTCTTTCTGTGATTCTTTTGATTCTTGCTCGAGCCGGATGAGAAAAAATTCTCATGTCCGGTTCTTTTGGGGGATGGATCCACAAGAGTTAACCTATCCAAATAACAAAGAAACCTGATTTGAATGATCCTGTATTAAGAGCTAAATTGGCTAAAGGGATGGGACATAATTATTATGGAGAACCCGCATGGCCCAATGATCTTTTATATATCTTTCCAGTAGTAATCCTAGGCACTATTGCATGTAGTGTGGGTTTAGCAGTTCTAGAGCCGTCAATGATAGGTGAACCGGCGGATCCGTTTGCAACTCCGTTGGAAATATTACCCGAATGGTACTTCTTTCCCGTATTTCAAATACTTCGCACAGTGCCCAATAAATTATTGGGTGTTCTTTTAATGGTTTCAGTACCAATAGGATTATTGACAGTACCTTTTTTGGAGAATGTCAATAAATTCCAAAATCCATTTCGTCGTCCAGTAGCTACAACAGTATTTTTGATCGGTACCGCAGTAGCTCTTTGGTTAGGTATTGGAGCAACTTTACCTATCGATAAATCCCTCACTTTAGGTCTTTTTCAAAGTTAAATACCACGACATAGGTATCTAAGGAAGATCCTCTTCTGGATCTTCCCTAGATACCTCAATCTTATTATGTATCTATTCTGCAAATATATGGACCGTGTCGGAGATTCAAAACTTCCTGCTATTCTCCTTTTAGGAGGCTTTTCTAGGTATTATAGGCAATCTGGTAAGCAAGCGCACCCTATTGCATTTCGAGTCTGAAGGTAATCCCTTGGGAAAGAAAGTGCTAGTTCTCTTGCCAATATCTGTTTTACATCTTCTATGCGAAAATCTTCCATTTTCATAAGATCTTCTTGACTGTGATTCAAAAGGTCCAAGAATGTATGTATATTGGACCTTTTGAGACAATTATAGGTCCTGGAAGACAATTCTGATTGGTCAATAAAAATACATGTCAATGGAATTCCTTTTTTGTTTTTCTTGAGATTAGTGAATCTGTCTTGAAAGGAAAAAAAGGGTAGATTCCATCTGTTTTCATTTTCCTCTAAATTCATGTACTCTTCCTCTGCATGTAGAAAAGGAATCAATAAATCAATCAAATTACGAGAAGCTTCATAAAGTGCTTCTTTAGGAGTGAAACTTCCATTCGTCCATATTTCTAGAAAGAGTCTCTCTTTTTTTTCATTCCCATTCCCATAAGAATGAATACTATGATTCGCATTTCGAACAGGCATAGATACAATATCTATAGGATAACTTCCATCGTGAGATTCATTTGTGGATTTCATATGATATCCACGATCTCTCTTGATTTGTAATTCAATACACAAATCAATTGGTTCTGTCAGGTTAGCTATATGCTGTGTCGTGTCAACTATTTGTACAGAAGGTGGTGAGATAATATCTTGAGCTGTTATGTATTTAGGTCCCCTGACGCAAATGGATGCGCCCCTAACTCCATAGAGATTACTTTTCAATACAATCTCTTTCAAATTTATTAAAATCTCATGTACTGATTCTTCAATACCCTCTATCGTAGAATATTCATGCAGAACATTTTCAGATGTTGCACGTGTGATACATGTTCCTTCTATTTCTCCAAGTAAAGCCCTTCGCATGGCAATACCTATGGTATTGGCTTGACCTTTCATAAGCGGGGACAGAACAAAACGACCATAATAAAGACGCTTGCTGTCTACTCTTGATTCAACACATTTCCACTTTAGTGTTCGAGTGGATCCTGCTACTTCTTCTCGAACCATACTATTATTTTTCTTTTATTTATGATTATTGGATCAGATCATTGAATCATTTATTTCTCTTGGAATCTCTTGAATTATTATTTCTACACACGTCTTTTTTTAGGGGGGCGACATCCATTATGCGGCATGGGTGTTACATCACGTACGAAACTTAATAGCATCCCATTTCTCCGAATGGCTCGTAATGCCGCATCTCTTCCGAGACCTGGACCCTTTATCATAACTTCTGCTCGTTGCATACCCTGATCAACTAATGTACGAATAGCATTAAATGCCGCGGCTTGAGCAGCATAGGGTGTTCCTTTTCTTGTGCCTCTGAATCCAGAAGTACCTGCGGAAGCCCAAGAAACCACCCGACCTCGTACATCTGTAACAGTTACAATAGTATTGTTGAAACTCGCTTGAACATGAATAACTCCTTTTGGTATTCTACGTTCATTCTTTTTTGAACCAATACGTGCATTCTTACGTAAACCAATTTTTGCTATAGGTTTTGTCATATTTTTATTAGATCATATTCATAAGAATAAAATAAAAAGAAAGAAGAATCAGAAAGATACGGGGATAGCTATTTAATATAAAAACGAATCCTTTCTTTTTACATGTACATGATGTACATGGGTTTTTCTTTTAAAAAGTTCTTGATTTAGAACTTGAGAAGGATTACCCCTGTCTCTGTTTATGTCTCAGATTGGAACAAATGACTATAATTCGACCCCGCCTACGAATCAAACGACATTTTTCACAAATTTTACGAACAGAAGCCCTTATTTTCATATTTATCATTCCTTATTTTCATTCTGAATCTATTTTTTTTGAAACAAAAATGAGTTTATTGCATTTTTGAACTTCGAATTATATCCCTACGAAAAGGATGTTTCAAAGAATGATCTAATCGTTCGAATCTTTTTTGCGAAGTCTATAAATTATACGTCCCCTGGTTGAATCATAACGACTCATTTCGATTTTGACTCTATCTCCGGGTAGTATACGTATAAAACTGCGTCGGATTCTCCCTGAAATATAACCTAGAATTAGATCTTCATTATCTAATCGAACTCGGAACATACCGTTGGGAAGTGATTCAGTAATTAAACCCTCATGAATCAATTTTTGTTCTTTCATTCCAGGGAACCCCCTTTAAGTATTAATTAATAGAGGAAGAGTTCTATAATTCACTTCTCCTCTCTCTTTTACAAATAGTAAGTTCAAGAGAAAATTAGGGTACCCCAGGAGAATCACCATATATAACACAAAATTTCTCCTCCAATTTTTTCTAGTCGAGCTTCTCGATCTGTCATTATACCTCGAGAAGTAGAAAGAATTACAATTCCCATTCCACCTAAAATTTTAGGAATTCGTTGATAGTTGGAATAGATTCGTAGACCGGGTCGGCTGATACGTTTTAATTTTATTTTATTCCCTTTCCTAGTCTTTCTATGTCGTAAGGTTGAAACCAAGAAATTTTTTTGACTTTCTTGATGTTTTCGAACGTTTTCAATAAAACCTTCTCGTAAAAGTATTTTCACAATGTTTTTAGTGATATTAGTAGATACTATTTGAACTCTTCCTTTTTGATCTATGTCAGCATTTCTTATAGAAGTTATTATATCGGCAATAATGTCCCTACCCATGATGAACTATAGTTATTGGTGCCTTCTAATTTTGATATAATCAACATGCTTCTTTTTTATTTTATTTTTTTATTATTTCATTATTAAAATTTCTAAGAAATTTAAAGTATATACATGAGACACAATCTATTAATCAGATCTATTTCAGATATTTGAATATTCTATATATAGAATATAGATAGGATATATCCTATTTTCATCTATAAGAATCTATAAGACCTCGGGTGCTAATGAAACTATTTTAGTAAAATTCAACTGTCGCAATTCTCGAGCAACCGCACCAAAGATTCGAGTTCCTTTTGGATTTCCTTCTTGATCAATGATAACCGCTGCATTGTCATCATATCGTATTATCATGCCGTTGTCACGTTTGAGTTCTTTACACGTGCGTACAATCACAGCTCTAATTATTTCTGATCTTTCTAGAGGCATGTTGGGCACTGCTTCTTTGATTACAGCAACAATAACATCGCCAATATGAGCATATCGGTGATTACCAGTTCCTATGATTCGAATACACATCAATTCTTGAGCTCCACTGTTATCCGCTACATTCAAAAGGGTCTGAGGTTGAATCATATCATTTTTATTTGAATCTCTTATTTAAATGCAAGGGATAAAAAAAAAAAAAAAAAAAGAAATATTGTCTGTCCAGAGATAAAGAAATCCGTAGTTGTTTTTTCATTATCCATACTCCTTCTTCTTTTACTTTTGTTTACCTATCCTGAAATAACAAATTGAGTTCGTATAGGCATTTTGCATGCTGCTATTTTCATAGCAGCTTTGGCTACAGTTTCTGATACTCCACTAATTTCATAAAGTATTCGGCTCGGTTTAACAACGGATACCCAATATTCGGGGGATCCCTTTCCCGAACCCATACGTGTTTCTGTAGGTCTCACAGTAACAGGTTTGTCGGGAAAGATACGTACCCATATCTTTCCACCACGACGCGCATATCGTGTCATTGCTCTTCGCCCTGCTTCTATTTGTCTAGCTGTGATCCAAGCAGGTTCAAGTGCCTGAAGAGCGTATCTGCCAAAACAAATCTGATTGCCTCGGCAAGATATTCCCTTCATTCGACCTCTATGTTGTTTACGAAATCTGGTTCTTTTGGGGTTATAGTTGATGGTTGTTTCTGAATTCCATCTCTACTGCAAAACCGGACATGAGAGTTTCTTCTCATCCAGCTCCTCACGAATGAAATGATTCAACACGAATGAAATGATTCAATAATGATTCAATAATATTAAATATTATATATACACAATATACACATGTATTTCTGTTTTTTGAAATTCTATTGTTTATATTGAATTTTTGGATTTGTTACATAGGTAGCTTTATATATAACTAGGTGTGTTTTTCTATTTTATTTTATCTTTTTATTTTATCAAAATTTCTAATAAAAGAAATTCTGAAATTAAAGAAAAATAAAGAAAGGTTTCGCGGGCGAATATTGACTCTTTCCTCCTTCATTTGTAGGGTCAATTCATGACCATTCAGAATAAATATATTTTTTTGGTTCATTACGCCATCCTACCCAATGAATCATTAGGATTGATTCGTTTTCAAGAAAATCCTATGTAATCACGGGTTCCATCGTTCCCATAGCTTCTCTATTAATGCTTAGGCTTTGAACTCTGCAATGGAGCTCTCAACAAAATTTGTTATTTGTTTGCGAGTTAATCTCCTCAGTTTTTCTTAACCCGAAGCTCGATTCAATTATTCTCTATTTTCTATTATTTAGATTATTATTTTAATTTCATTTATTTAATTTATTTTCTTCTATAGTTTCTATTTTTTATTTGTATATTTCTTATTCTATTGTAATTAGTGTAATTAGATATTTTTTATTTTTATTATATTTTATTATATATTGATATATATTGATGTTGATGCTTTATAACACTGCCTTTTTTATTTTTTTTATGAGTTAATTCTTCATAAACCATACATATGGGAATCATATATCATTGATATCTTTATTCTCTCTTTCTATCATCCTTCCATTTTTCCACATCCCCCTTTTTTTTTTTCACAATTCATAATCAGATTTCTTTTTTATTAAAAAAAAGAATTTCAGTTGCTACAACTATATGATCGATTCAGTCATATAGTGACTGTTTCTTGGGATCTCGACAATACGAAGCAATAAGTTGGTTTTTAATTTTGAGTTTCTTGAGTTTTGATAGTTACTAAGTTTATAGTCGGGCCAGACTGTTTCTTTTTTCTTTTTTCAATCTAAATTCTAAACTCTAAAGAAAAAACTAACGAGTCACACACTGAGCATAGCAATTATAATAAAATCTAAATGAAATCAAAGGGTAAATCAAATTTTTATTCAACCTTATAGAATTATAATTGTTTGTTTTTCTTTGATTAATTGATTAAGAAAAAAATAAGAAAAGAGTTTCTAAATCTTTTTTATCGATGAGCAGAATGGCGAGATAAAGAAAGGTCTATTATTCTTATTTTCTTATTCTTGGTTTACAAATATCCAAATTTTGATGCCTAAGACTCCATAGATAGTTCTAATTGTATAGGAACAGTGATCAATTTTAGCGCGAATTGTTTGTAAGGGAACCCTGCCTTCTCTGATCCATTCGACACGTGCAATCTCTTTTCCGTCGATACGTCCTGCAATTTGCACTTGAATTCCTTTTGTATCCGTTTGTTCAGTTAATTCAATAGCTTTTTTCATTGCCTTTCGAAATGAGACTCTATTTTTTAATTGTAAAGCTATATATTCTGCAAGAATATTAGGTTGTCCATAAGGCTTTTCAATTCTTGTGATAGCAATATTGAGTCTCCGGTTTACAGAATGAAACTTTTTTTGTACATTCATCTGTAATTCTTCGACTCCCCGTGTCCGTCCTTCTATTAATAAGTTGGGAAATCCAATGTAGATTATGACCTGAATCAAATCTATTCTTTTTTGAAGTGACCATACGGGCAATTCCTTCGAAACCTGAGGATATTTTCTTATTTTTTTTGACATAGTCCTTAATACAATTCCGTATTCTTTCATCTTCTTGTAGACCCATGGAAAAATTCTTTGATTTTGCGAACCAAAAAGAATGATGACTTTGAGTTGTTCCAAGTCTGAAACCAAGTGCGATTTCGCCATATTTTGTCCTATTTCTAAGAATATCTATATATATAGAATTTCTAGAATTCTCTTTCTCATCTCCAATTGAGATTTTTCTTTTCTTATATGACAAGTTGTTTTTTTTATCAGATAACTACGCCCTCGAGCCCGGGGTCTGAACTTTTTTACAATAGCACCTCTATTGACTTCAGCTTTACTAAGAAAGAAATCAGCTTCACGACTAGCATTTGCTGCTGCAGAAGAAACTAATTGGAAAATGGGATAAGATGCCCAAGAAGGCATTAGTTCCAGTATCATGAGTGTTTCCTCATAAGAACGTCCGCGAATCTGATCAATTACTCTTCGTGCTTTGAAAACAGACATATATATATGTTGAGCTAAAACTTTGCTTCTCTTTCCGAATTCTCGTTCTTTATCATAAAAGTTCTCCCCCGCCAATGAATGATAAGTGCCTAGGTGAAGCATAGTATAAGATAAGTCAGAAAAGTCTAAGTCTTAGTATACTTGAAAAAGAAAATAAATATACCTCTACTCTTACTATAAGATAAAGACTCTTAAGTCTAAAGACATATAAGATAAGGCTTTTCACATGAATACTTAGTAGAACGACTAACGACGAGATTTATTATCGTTTCTCGCGTGTCTCACGAAAGTGAGAGTAGGTGCAAATTCTCCCAATTTGTGACCGACCATACGATCTGTGATATAAATAGGTAAATGTTCCTTTCCATTATGAATAGCGATTGTATGGCCAATCATTGTGGGTATAATGGTAGATGCCCGAGACCAAGTCACTATGATTTCTTTCTCCTCCCTCCTGTTGAGTTTTTCAATTCTTCCCGATAAATGATTAGCTACAAAAGGATTTTTTTTGAGTGAACGTGTCACGGCTGATTACTCCTTTTTTTACATTTTTGAAATTGGCATTCTATGTCCAATATCTCGATCTTAATCTGAAGTATAATGATGAATGGAAAAAAGAGAAAATCCTTTAGCTAGCATAAGGGAAGGGGCGGATGTAGCCAAGTGGATCAAGGCAGTGGATTGTGAATCCACCATGCGCGGGTTCAATTCCCGTCGTTCGCCCATCATATTATTTCCAATTCCAAAAATTCGATTTTCAATGTTCCTATTTACGGCGACGAAGAATAAAACTATCACTATATTTGTTCCTTTTCCTACTTCTTCTTCCAAGCGCAGGATAACCCCAAGGGGTTGTGGGTTTTTTTCTACCAATTGGGGCTCTCCCTTCACCGCCCCCATGGGGATGGTCTACAGGGTTCATAACTACTCCTCTTACTACAGGACGCTTACCTAGCCAACACTTAGATCCGGCTCTACCCAAACTTTTTTGGTTCACCCCAACATTACCCACTTGTCCGACTGTTGCTAAGCAGTTTTTGGATATCAAACGGACCTCCCCAGATGGTAATCTTAATGTGGCCGATTTACCCTCTTTTGCAATCAGTTTCGCTACAGCGCCTGCTGCTCTAGCTAATTGTCCACCCTTTCCAAGTGTGATTTCTATGTTATGTATGGCCGTGCCTAAGGGCATATCGGTTGAAGTAGATTCTTCTTTTTTATCAATCAAAACCCCTTCCCAAACTGTACAAGCTTCTTCCAAAGCATACGGCTTTCTAGATGTATATGATGATATCTAGACAGATGGATCTTATATGAATCGTATGATGAAGTACCACATGAGTGGATATATAGGAATCCAAATCTGCCGAATCACTTATGTTATGATCTTCTACATCCTAGGTCTCCCCGTTCCGTCATCTGGCTTATGTTCTTCATGTAGCATTCAGACCGGATGACTCTATGAAATTACGTCGATACTTGCACATATTACGGGTAACGTAGGAGACATCTCTATTTTTCCCCGGGGGGTCTTTCTAATTACCACTGCTTAGCTTTCAATTCGCCTCTGACCATCAAATGAAATGTGAATAACCCGTCCTCCTCTCTTTGAAACAAGGGGCGCTTCCGGTTCTGTGCGCGCTTCAAACAATTTTGTCTTCTCCATATTACCATATCTCTAGAGTCAATAATTTTCTATGAGGAACTACTGAACTCAATCACTTGCTGCCGTTACTCAACAGTTTTCTGTTGAGGTCTATCCCGTAGAGGTACTCCAATTGGATCAGTGATCGATTTCTAGGTTTCGTCATAAACCTAATTGGTTACTTCCAATTACGTAAATCAATAGTTCAAACCGCACTCAAAGGTAGGGCATTTCCCATTGATATAGGAACTTCTGTACCAGAAACAATGGTATCTCCAATTATAGCCCCTCTGGGATGTAAAATATATCTCTTCTCACCATCCCCATAGTGTATGAGACAAATGTATGCATTTCGATTAGGGTCATATTCTATGGTTACGATTCTACCAGATATCCCTTTTTCATTCCGTCGAAAGTCGATTTTACGGTATAGACGCTTATGACCTCCCCCTCTATGCCCTGCGGTAATGATCCCTCTGGCATTACGACCTTTACCACAACGATGCTGTCCATAGATCAAATTATTTCGTGGATTGGATTTCACTTGACTGTCTACGGCTCCATTGCGTGTGCTCGGGGTAGAAGTTTTGTATAAATGTATTGCCGTGTTATTAAGTCTTTTGCTTTAAGTTCTTTTCTCTATAAGAGGTGGAATAGAATAACCCGGTTGAAGCGTAATGATCATACGTCTGTAATGCATTGTATGTCCCATAATAGGTCCCATCCTTTTACCCTTTCCCGGGAGTCGATGACTATTCATAGCTCTTACCTTGACACCAAAGAAGAGTTCGACCCAATGCTTTATTTCTGTCCTAGTTGATCCTGATTCGACATTAGAAGTATATTGATTGTTCCCCAATAACCTTGGAATACTTTTTTCTGTAAATACTGCATATTTGATTCCATCCATAAATCCATTTTCTTCCCTATGAGTTCCAGTATCGATAAGAATTCTAGTTCTTACTGTTCATATGTTATGGTATGAATATACCATACCAATTCGCTATGTATGGATGATGAGATTCCATTGATACAGAGCCAATTCCAATAGACTTATTGAATGTTCCCATTGGCGTGCATCCAGCAGGAATTGAACCTACGAATTTGCCAATTATGAGTTGGGCGCTTTAACCATTCAGCCATGGATGCTTAACAGGGATCATCGTACATCGTGAATAACCAAATTCCAATTGAAATGAAATCTTTAGGAGGAATCAATGAAACGACATCAATTCAAATCCTGGATATTCGAATTGAGAGAGATATTGAGAGAGATCAAGAATTCTCACTATTTCTTAGATTCATGGATCAAATTCGATTCAGCGGGATCTTTCACTCACATTTTTTTCCACCAAGAACGTTTTATGAAACTCTTTGACCCCCGAATTTGGAGTATCCTACTTTCACGTGATTCACAGGGTGCAACAAGCAATCGATATTTCACGATCAAAGGTGTAGTACTGCTTGTAGTAGTGGTCCTTATATCTCGTATTAACAATCGAAAGATGGTCGAAAGAAAAAATCTCTATTTGATGGGGCTTCTTCCTATACCTATGAATTCCATTGGACCCAGAAAGGAGACATTGGAAGAATCTTTTTGGTCTTCCAATAGAAATAGGTTGATTGTTTCGCTCCTGTATCTTCCAAAAGGGAAAAAGATTTCTGAGAGTTGTTTCATGGATCCGCAAGAGAGTACTTGGGTTATCCCAATAAAGAAAAAGCGTATCATGCCTGAATCTAACCGGGGTTCGCGGTGGTGGAGGAACCGGATCGGAAAAAATAGGGATTCTAGTTGTCAGATATCTAAGGAAACCGTAGCTGGAATTGAGATCTCATTCAAAGAGAAAGATAGCAAATATCTGGAGTTTCTTTTTTTATCCTATACGGATGATCCGATCCGCAAGGACCATGATTGGGAATTTTTTGATCGTCTTTCTCCGAGGAAGAAACGAAACATAATCAACTTGAATTCGGGACAGCTATTCAAAATCTTAGGGAAAGACTTGATTTGTTATCTCATGTCTGCTTTTCGTGAAAAAAGACCAATTCAGGGGGAGAGTTTCTTCAAACAACAAGGAGCTGGGGCAACTATGCAATCCAATGATATTGAGCATGTTTCCCATCTCTTCTCGAGAAACAAGTGGGGTATTTCTTTGCAAAATTGTGCTCAATTTCATATGTGGCAATTCCGCCAAGATCTCTTCGTTAGTTGGGGGAAGAATCAGCACGAATCGGTTTTTTGGAGGAACGTCTCGAGAGAGAATTGGATTTGGTTAGACAATGTGTGGTTGGTAAACAAGGATCGGTTTTTTAGCAAGGTACGGAATGTATTGTCAAATATTCAATATGATTCCACAAGGTCTATTTTCGTTCAAGTAACGGATTCTAGCCAATGGAAAGGATCTTCTTCTGATCAATCCAGAGATTCTTTCGATTCCGTTATATCTTTCGATTCCGTTATAAATGAGAATTCAGAATATCACACATTGATCGATCAAACAGAGATTCAGCAACTAAAAGAGAGATCGATTCTTTGGGATCCTTCCTTTCTTCAAACGGAACGAACAGAGATAGAATCAGATCGATTCCCGAAATG